GGTAAGGCGGGGGACTGCAAATCCTTTTTCCCCAGTTCAAATCCGGGTGTCGCCTAATCACCAAAAGAATCGACATACCTTCTTCTGTTTTGCTGATATAATTTGGAAAATTCTTTCCAGCGGAAGCAAACGGAGGAAACTGATATGATAAATCGTGATAGTCCTTCCATTAGCAATGGAGTGTCTACGAGCCGGGTTTTGAATTAGATTGGATAGCAGGACGGAAATAGAATCCCTTTTTTAGTTCTGAAAAGGCCAGAAGATACTTTAGTATACATATTCATCAAAGTCTTTGAGTACTCTGGCATTCAATCAATATTAATTCGATTGAATGGGTAATTAGCTTTTACTTAGATACTTTTATTCTTTTTTCGTTAACCTCTAGTCAAGAACAGAACATAATAAGACGCCCTCCGATTGTTTTCATAGAGACAATTAAAGAGACGGTAAGGATTAGATCAGAACAAAATGGGAAAGAAATAGGGTATGGGCTAGTAGTGATCTACTATCCTTCTATAAGTTTTTACTTAACTTAATGAAGGGCAACAAAAGAAAGAATATATTTTTATTATTTCTACATATTAGTATCATTACATTTCTTTGATACTTCCAAGGGGGTCTCCACATATTTTGCTTGTGCTTAACCTTTTCTGATTATACTAGAAATTTTATAAGACCCTCTTAGAAGTTATAATTTGATTTATTGGATTTATTGGATTGCTTCATCAACAATGTTAGGTCAGAATTACTTTTTGACTCTGCGTCAGTGATTCCACTATTATTTATTAGTGAACAATAATTCAATAATTCCTTCATAGAGATAGGGGACATAATTCACATGGATATAGTAAATCTCGCTTGGGCTGCTTTAATGGTAGTCTTTACATTTTCCCTTTCACTCGTAGTATGGGGAAGAAGTGGACTCTAGAAATACTACTAATTGAGTTTAGTAATTAAACTGTATCCATTTTTTTTTTATTATAAATATTTCAGTTCCGAAAAGCCTTTTTTTAATTGAAATTTTACTATTTCAACACTATTTCAATTTAAAATTCAATTTTTAAATTGAAATAGAAAATATCCGCATTTCCAAATTTTCTTGGGTTTTAGTGTAGTACTGTAGTTTATGAATAATATATATGAATAAAACTCTTTCAATCAAACAAATATTTAAATTATTTCCGTGTTCGTATTTCGAAAGTAAAAAGAATACAAAGTAAAAGAAATACAAATGGTAGTAAATTTATTCCAACTGAATTCTTGATCAATTTTCTATTTCGATGAACCGACTCTTACCAAAATTAGATATGGACCATGAGGAAGAGCTTAATTTTTTTATTTTACTTTTTTGTTTCTCCTTTTATTATTCAAAGATAAAATAGTTCTGTTATTACATTACGTAGATACACATTTTCTATCGGAAACAACACAGACATAGTAGTTGTCTAACCCGATACTACACAGATTGTCTTGGGCGAGTCACATATTGCGCACTTCCTGTTTGTTTTAATATTTTGGAAATTTTATTTATGTTGTGTTTGTTTTATTGAACTCACTGTTCAAACGTTAAAAATTGACGAGGTTTACTAACCCTTTCCCCCTTTTTTTAGAAATCCGAAGAAGTTTCCATGGATCATCTGTCAACTGATCGATCAATGACTTCTTCGTCGGAATGCTAATAAAAAGATTATTTTCTTTTATTATACTCATCGAAGAGGCCTTTGATTCTTTTGATCGGGATTCATATTGAAAATAATCAGCAATCCGGGAATTAGAATCGTACGAGTCGCTTTTCGATCATTTCTAATTGATTGAAATCAACACAAATTAAATACAAGACAGATGTATAAAGTTTTATACAAGACAGATGTATAAAGCAAAGAAATAGGGGGCACTATATACATTATATATATAATATGAAATTGATATCATACATTATATATATAATATGAAATTGATATCCATATATATACACCGATATATAGGAATATGACGATACTATTGTAGATTGATCTCTATTAAATTAACTTGCATTACAATACACCCTTATAGACTACAATAACATTATTGTAGTTATAGTATGGATAGTATGGTAGAAAGATTCAGATATTTCTTTCTACCATACTATCGTATCTCATAGAATACGGCTAATTCTAGTTTGCCCATTTCATAAGACGCGAAATTTGAATCCCTTTCTTCTGTTCCATTTTTGATAAGAACAAAAAAGTCAAGTTTAATTCAAATTAATCACCTTGGCTGACTGTTTTTACGTATATTATAAGTAAAAAAGCGGTAGGAACTAGAATAAACAGTGCAGTAGCAATAAATGCGAGAATATTTACTTCCATAATCTCATTGTTTCATTTTTCTTTAATTCACAATAACTCGGGAGTTAATCCCATAGAGATAATAAATCTTTCGCTTGTAAATTCAATGGGATGAATTACATCTCGATGATATTGAATCGGATCAATATCATGAATAACAATATCTGCACTAT